TTCTACCCCTTATTCTAGTATGCGCTTCTGGAGGGGCACGCATGCAAGAAGGAAGTTTGAGCTTGATGCAAATGGCTAAAATATCGTCTGCTTTATATGATTATCAATCAAATAAAAAATTATTCTATATAGCAATTCTTACATCTCCTACTACTGGTGGGGTGACAGCTAGTTTTGGTATGTTGGGAGATATAATTATTGCCGAACCCAACGCTTACATTGCATTTGCTGGTAAAAGAGTAATTGAACAAACGTTGAATAAGACAGTACCTGAAGGTTCACAATCAGCCGAACATTTATTTCATAAGGGTTTATTCGATTCAATCGTACCACGTAATCTTTTAAAGTATGTTGTAAGTGAGTTATTGCAGCTGCATTCTTTCCAAAATAAAGTTCAGCATGAAAGTCAATTATAAATTATTGCACTGAGTATATACTCACTTAAATATATTAGATATAATTAGTATAATTATATAATTAGTTAGATAATTCGAATTAAGATATTTTTAGAACAATATAAAACACAGGTACAAATAGTAAATCGAGGTACCCATTCTATGACAACTATCAACTTTCCCTCTATTTTGGTGCCTTTAGTGGGCCTAGTATTTCCGGCAATTGCAATGGCTTCTTTATTTCTTCATGTTCAAAGAAACAAGATTGTTTAGACACAATGGGGTCAAATCTGATTTTGTCAAGATTTAGATTTGAATTATAACACAGATATCGATTTAGTAGAAAGTGGAATATGGTATAAGACGTGATTTCTTTCAAACATAAAAAAAGCAACTTTTATGTATGTGAAAACGAGTAATTTAATTCAAATTCTTTTCAAAATTCGGATCGAATCGTTAGATGTTTAAAATAGAAAGTAAATGTATGTAGAGATCTATGACGTGGTAGGTTCTATGAAGGGGATATTCTTATATCAAACTAATTTAATGAATTACCCCATAAAAGTTCACATCCGAATAGACTGGTGCTAGTTGATGAGAGTTACTTCGGAAACAAAAAGAATACGTAAAGTCAAACTTGTTTGACTTTACGTATTCTTTTTAAAATTCAAATTCAATTAAATGCAACTCGATATAGTATGAATTGGCGATCAGAACGTATATGGATAGAACTTATAACAGGGTCTCGAAAAATAAGTAATTTTTGCTGGGCCTTTATCCTCTTTTTAGGTTCATTCGGCTTCTTATTGGTTGGAACTTCCAGCTATCTTGGTAGCAATTTGATATCTTTATTTCCTTCTCAGCAAATCCTTTTTTTTCCACAAGGGATCGTAATGTCTTTCTATGGGATCGCAGGCCTCTTTATTAGTTCCTATTTGTGGTGCACAATTTCATGGAATGTAGGTAGTGGTTATGATTTATTCGATAGAAAAGAAGGTCGAGTGTGTATTTTTCGTTGGGGATTCCCTGGAAAAAATCGTCGCATCTTCCTACGATTCCTTATAAAAGATATTCAGTCGATAAGAATAGAACTTAAAGAGGGTATTTCTACTCGTCGTATCCTTTATCTAGAAATCCGAGGCCAAGGGGCCATACCGTTGACTCGTACTGATGAGAATTTGACTCCACGAGAAATTGAACAAAAAGCTGCTGAATTGGCCTATTTTTTGCGCGTACCAATTGAAGTTTTTTGAAATAAATTGATGAAGAACTGCTTTCTCATTCTCAGCTGGCGGTAAAAAAAACTTTCCAATTTTTGTATTGTTTTGACACCCATTTTGAATTATCACATCCCATTGATAAATTTTTATCCATTTTTTTTTTTTATTTTTGTACTATGGGTAATCAGTTCAATTTTTTCGAAATATCAAATATTTCGATAGTTTGATTTTTTTGTTTCAAAATCTTAATTATTTACTTGAAGTGCATTTTTCAGGTATTTGTCGAAAGGAAAGAATTGCTTCGAATTTGACCAATTCAAATATCTGGAAAAAAGAAGTTTTTATTATTTCTTTATTAGATTTTTGTATTATTTAAACATTCTTCCAAATTATCAAGGAAAGCTTCATCACCGAATGACAAAGCAAAGAATAACTTCATAGATTTGATACCTTGTAATAGAACTCATGCTTTATATCAATTTTTGATCACATAGAGTCGACGAATAAAATTGGTTCATTAACAATTGAATTTAGAGATGAAAAAAATGTCAAAAAAGAAAACATTTATTCCCCTTCTATTTATTGCATCTATAGTCTTTTTACCTTGGTGGATCTCTCTCTCATTTCATAAAAATATGGAATCTTGGGTTACTAATTGGTGGAATACTAAACAATCCGAAACTTTCTTGAATGATATTCAAGAAAAGAGTGTTCTAGCAAAATTTATAGAATTAGAGGAACTACTCCTGTTGGACGAAATGATAAAGGAATACCCGAAGATACATTTACAAAAACTTCATATAGGAATCCATAAAGAAACGATTCAATTGATCAAGATGTACAACGGGGATTTTATTCATACGATTTTGCACTTCTCGACAAATATAATCTGTTTCATTATTCTAAGTGGTTATTCTATTCTGTGTAATAATGAACTTCTTATTCTTAACTCTTGTATTCAGGAATTTCTATATAACTTAAGTGACACAATCAAAGCATTTTCTATTCTTTTATTAACTGATTTATGTATCGGATTCCATTCGCCCCATGGTTGGGAACTAATGATTGGTTCTATCTACAAAGATTTTGGATTTGTTTATAACGATCAAATTATATCTGGTCTTGTTTCCACTTTTCCCGTCATTCTAGATACAATTTTAAAATATTGGATCTTTCGTTATTTAAATCGTATATCCCCATCGCTTGTAGTGATTTATCATTCAATGAATGACTAAAATCAAAAAGAATCTACTCTAAAGTAGCTGATCTGATATTAATCCAATTAGAATGTTTGTTACTTTGGTCCGAAGCAAAGAATTCACAATCAGACTGACTCTTTCTATGTCTACCCATCCAAGGCAAGGAGTTTTTCTGAGATTCCAGTAAATAGCAGATTCGTGGATAGGGAACTAGATTAGCAACCTACCCCAATTTATTGTAGAAATTTTCGGGATCAAGGATTCGACTATGCAAACTAAAACTCTAAATACCTTTTCTTGGATAAAAGAACAGATTACTCGATCCATTTCCGTATTGCTCATGATATATATAATAACTCGGTCACCTAGTTCAAATGCATATCCCATTTTTGCGCAGCAGGGTTATGAAAATCCAAGAGAAGCTACTGGCCGTATTGTATGTGCCAATTGCCATTTAGCAAATAAGCCCGTGGATATTGAGGTTCCACAAGCAGTCCTTCCTGATACTGTATTTGAAGCAGTTGTTCGAATTCCTTATGATATGCAACTAAAACAAGTTCTTGCTAACGGCAAAAAGGGGGCTTTGAATGTGGGGGCTGTTCTGATTTTACCCGAGGGTTTTGAATTAGCCCCATCCGATCGTATTTCTCCCGTGATGAAAGAAAAAATAGGTAATCTTTCTTTTCAGAACTATCGCCCCAATCAAAAAAATATTCTTGTGGTAGGTCCGGTTCCTGGGAAAAAATATAGTGAAATCACTTTTCCTATTCTTTCTCCCGACCCTTCTACTAAGAAGGATGTTCACTTCTTAAAATATCCAATATACGTAGGCGGAAACAGGGGAAGGGGTCAGCTTTATCCCGACGGAAGCAAGAGTAACAATACCGTTTATAATTCTACAGCAGCGGGTATAGTAAATAAAATTATACGAAAAGAAAAGGGCGGCTATGAAATTACCATAGCAGATGCATCAGATGGACGTCAAGTAGTTGATATTATTCCTCCAGGTCCAGAACTCCTTGTTTCAGAAGGTGAATCTATCAAACTCGATCAACCATTAACAAGTAATCCTAATGTGGGTGGATTTGGTCAGGGAGATGCAGAAATAGTACTGCAAGATCCATTACGCGTTCAAGGTCTTTTGTTCTTCTTAGCATCTGTTATTTTGGCACAAATTTTTTTGGTTCTTAAAAAGAAACAGTTTGAAAAGGTTCAATTGTCCGAAATGAATTTCTAGATTGGCGGATTTATCAACATAAAGTTTGTAACAAGAACTTAATTCATGTTGACAATTATGTATGATCAAAAAATAAAAAAAAAGTGCTTTCATACTTTTTTTTAACTCAAATTCAATTGGAATGATATGACTATCTAACGAACTCTTATAAGATTGAAATGTTACAAAGTACATAAAATAAAAAGTTTTCGATTCGTTAATAAAATTAGATACTAGACTGAGACTAAATGGAGAATATCATGCACAAAAATGAGGGTAGCAAACGATTCTAGAAGGAATTCTTTTCCTGTCTAGTCTTCGACACAAGAAAAGGAATTTGACACATCTTTTTCTTGTGTTGAAATAGTAAGGATTCTTGATCTCGTTCGTCAAAAACGTAGTCTTAATTTTTATTTGGCTCGATTGAACTTTTTTCGGTTTATTATTTATTACGCTTATAATCGAAAAGTAAGGGACAAACAAAGCGCGAGAAATTGCTTGAGCAATAAATCGAATTTATTAAATGAAATGAACTAAAAAGATTTCAACTTTGAGGAAATACAAAAATTATATACAAAAGGCAATAGAATAAGGTTCTATTAGTAGAAAATATTATAAAAATTTTTTGCATTGAATCTACAAAAATATATATTCTATTTTTTCAGTTAGGAAATCGAGCGCGTCTTTCTTCTAAAAATTGAACTAGTATAAAAAGGTATTATCGAAAAATAGATGTTTAGATGTTCTGAATCACCAAAGAAGTCAATTTTAAAAAAACATCAAATAGAGGTTTTTTTTAATCGTGAAAATAGATCCTTTTGTTTATCCGAAAAAAAAAAAATATTCTGATTATCCATTAATTTAACGGGACCCCCTTCTTTTTTTGTCGAATTCGAGGGGGAAGGAAGGTCCCGTTGAGTTCTTACACTTTCATCTCTATACCTCAGCTCATCCGATTACTACAGGGATG